CCTTTTTTGTCCCTGTCCCTAAATTTTATTAAATAGTCAATAATAGGAGACTTGAAATGAAAGTACCTTTCTCGCATTCGCTCTCCATTGCATTGGCGGAACAAAAATTTCTTCTGCATCAATAAGGAATTATTTGGTACATGAAGCCATGATCTGATATCTATATCTAACTCCCATATAGATAGAAACTGATCTTTTTCTTTTCTGGAATTAAAGAAAGATATTGAAAAGTGCTCTTGTGACTCGGAATAAATGGGTTTCTCTGTGGAGGAAAGGAATAGCGATTTATTCCTATGGAGCATCCAGGAACAAGAAAAGAAGATTCAATCTTACTTATCGACAAATTCTTGCGTGGTCCAAAGAAATCAAAAAGTCCGCTTCTACAATTTTCTCTATATCGAATTTGAATATCATAATAGCTTATATAGTCATGATTCAATGGCTCAGGTCCACTTACTTTTTGATTTTCTTGATTTCGATGGATTTCATTGGAACAATGGAGAAGTAGTAAGACTTTGCTTTGTCGATTCCTAATCGGGATTGGGTATTCTCTATAATATCTATGTCCCGGGATCAAAAATTTCAATAATGAAAGATGAGGACTAGTATAGCCTGTAGTGACATAGTAGTCCTACTATAGGAATCAATAAGTGGTATTGCTTATCATCATAATGAACAAATGTGAAACTTTATACCTATAACTCATTCTGAGGTTCGTTTACCTTTATTTATTACAAATATCAATAATCTCTCTATTCTCCGATGAAAAATGAAGACTAAGACTGGAGCTTCGTGGAAAAAGCCCTTTATAGGATGGAAAAGAACCGATGACTTACGCCTTACCATGGCGTGACTCTACCACTGAGTCAAAAGGGCCTATTTTCTTCAATTCATGAAGAGGCGACTAATCGCTATGAGTCTACTGCATGTACCTATATATACATATATACTATATGTACATATATACAAGTATGAATAGGGGTTCATTCAAGAACAGGCAATTTGATTTACCTAGGAAGTTCTAGGGTCAAATGATTATTTATATTTATTTAATATCAATGCAATGAATTGTTTCGCTCCTAATGGCTTTGCTTTTATTGACCCATTAATTAGGGGGAGATTCACTTGATTGATACATGGACCAATCCGACATAGATCCAACAAATTTCATCGAATCATGTGATGAATGATTCGACTCGTACCCTGAACCGAATTCTTATCAAAAAAAAAGAAGATTTTCGATTACTTGTCGATCCCTTCCCAGATTTACGAGTTCTACATCACCTTTTGAATCAATCAAAAAAATTCTATCATTTCTGAATTTCCTTGCTGTTTTGAGGCATATCTCATCTTAACGATGAGCGAATCAATGAGTTTCAATTTAAGAAATGAAATGGGGTTTTACCTTTTTTCTGTCGGACAAAATCCTCGCTGAGGGAGTCCTATATTTCGTCATATGTCATATAAGACTTCGTCATGATGGTTCGTGAATGAACAATCAAAAATTCTATGGAATTGTGGAAGCACGACACGAAAGATTCTATTGACAATTCCAAAAAACTGCTCATACTATGAGCATAGTATGATGTCGCTCGGGCAGGTATGCCCCTATCGTCTAGTGGTTCAGGACATCTCTCTTTCAAGGAGGCAGCGGGGATTCGACTTCCCCTGGGGGTAGGGGGGTAGGGTACTACGAGGGGAAGTTGATCATGGATTATCAATAAACCTAGAATTGATTTTTCCTGGGTCGATGCCCGAGCGGTTAATGGGGACGGACTGTAAATTCGTTGGCAATATGTCTACGCTGGTTCAAATCCAGCTCGGCCCAAGAATTCGCCGATCCATGAGGATGATATAACCAATTTGTCCTCCAGAAATGCCCTATCTGATATAGATAGGGGAATAAATATAGACAGTCGATCTTTTTGCTATATCCCTATTTGTTTGTTCATTTGTTCCCACACGTTATCAATCGATGTGGCAATAATCGCAGGATTACTAGTAATCCGTCTCACTCTCACTATAGTTCAGTTCATGTCCATATGAAGAGAAGTATCTCAATCTCACTCGTGTTTCTGTTAAAACACGGCAATTCTAAATAGAAAATAGAAAGATATTCTAAGAATATGTATGCTGTATAACTCATTTCCAGGGATTGTAGTTCAATCGGTCAGAGCACCGCCCTGTCAAGGCGGAAGCTGCGGGTTCGAGCCCCGTCAGTCCCGACCTAGAATCCGATGAATCCATCAATTCATCTCTCCATTTTCCATTTTCTGTGAAGGGGAGGCAGAATTTGATTCTAAGCGGTGGACCTTATTTCTTTCGTTTTTTGTTTCGCATTTCTCATCGGACAAATACGGTAATTTCAATTACTTCAACCAGTACCACTTGACGGGAGAGAGACGTATGTGGATTGAGCGGTGGTATCACCATATTCAGGATTCCAAGAGAGACTATACTGGTTTGGCTTTTTCAATTGCTCCTGATCAATCGAATGAAATAGAGTACCCATATGGTTTCCGGCAACACATACACAAACAAATTGTATTTGTTTATTGTATATACATAATGAACTTCATTTTCATATAGTTATCTCGGCAGCGACAGAGTACTTTTCAGACGAAACCTACCCCCCTTTTTTAATTCCGATTTTGTGTAACCTCAATTATGAATTAAAAACAATAACTTATCTATCTCATTTGCATTTGCATTGTATACTTTATTTTATTTTTGATGTATGTGTCTCAGTTCCAATCCAAGGAAAGAGGATACTAAAAAAGGATCAAACAAAGATCCGTCCTCTTTCTTTCTAGGGGGCAGGAATGAATAATTTTTTTCTTCGTATTTTACTTTTTACTTTACCCATCGAAAAAAGAACAAAATCAATAAATAAAATAGTGAATTTATTGGACTATTAGATCTTTTTTTATATCGGGACCAATTTTTATTGCACTTTTCTGTCTTTCAAGAAGATTAGATCATTACAAAAATTTCGCTTAGCATTTATTTTTCCATTTCGCTCCTAATCTACTGTTTGGGTATGTGACCAATGTAAGACCGGTCAGATAATACCTCATTAGATGATTGTATAAGGAAGATGGTAGGTTCTAGAAAAGAAAGGGTGGAAATGAGAAATTCCATGGGATTACTGATCCAATCAAGAATCCCATTTTGGATTCGATATGGATAAAAGATCTTCCTATGTTATACTATTCAATTCTCGACAATGAATCCCATTTAATAGATTAGATATTGTTATTCATGATATTGATCCCATTCAATATCATCAGGATGCACTTCATTCCATGGAATTTTCATAAGAAAGACTTATTATCTCTATGGGATTAGATCCCGAGTTATTGCGAAGCAAAAAAACGATGAGATTATGGAAGTCAATATTCTTGCTTTTATTGCTACTGCGTTGTTCATTCTAGTTCCTACTGCTTTTTTACTTATCATTTACGTAAAAACAGTCAGTCAAAATGATTAATTTGAATGAAGTTTGACTTATTAGTTTAGTTCTTATCAATGATTGAAGAAATGAAAGGGATTGCAATCCCAAGTCTTAAATGAAATGCGTGGATTGGAGTCAGCAGTATATGGGATGAGATAGTATGGTAGAAAGAACTATATGAACCTTTCTACCATATTATCTATTCTTATAGAAGGTTGTATAAAGATACGTACTTGATATGGATAAATCTATAGATTTATATATGATCTGTTTAGATGTAAATAGTACTCCAATTCTATTTCTTCGATATATCCATTTCGATAGATTCCGATCAACCCTGAAATAATCGAGGGTCAACTCTTCTAATTCCTAGGTTTCTGATTATCTTCAATATGGATCCCGAGACCCATCGAAAGAATCAATGGGTAAAGAATAGTATGGCATACATTATAGAAAAGGAAAAAGGAAATAACCAAGTAATTTTTTTTAGCATTCCAAAGAAGTAATTGATTCAGCCCTTAACGGATGATCCAAGGGGTTCCTTCAATAGTCACTTCTTCGGATTTGGAAAAGGAGTAGTAGACCCCACCGATTTTTCATGCTCGAACCATGACATGAGGTAAGTTGATAAAGCATAAATAAGATTCCTAGGAATCTAAAAAAAAGGTAAGTGCCTGCGGATCGCCCAATGTCAGCAGGATTTTCTTATATTCTGCGTAGTACCCATTTTCTTTGGACAACCACTATATCTATGTCTCTTCCAGTGGAAAATACGTCTCCACATAATAGCAGAACGGCTTCCCCTTTCCTTTGAACAGTAAGGGGGGAAACAAATAAAAAAGGGGGGGATTGGTTGCTCCTCACTGTAATATCCATAATTCTGGTAAGAGCTGGTTTATCGAAATAGAATATTTAGGAAGAATTCGGTTGGAAATTATTTCCATTTCCTATCATGTGTATTTCAGTTTGGAAATACGAAGATGGGAATCAAATCATTGAAATCTTTGTTTGATTGAAAGGTTCTTATTCATATATTACTGGATTCTGGTAGAATTTTGGAAATGAAGACTCTTTTTGATTTTTAGCTTCGCAGAAAACGATCTATTAAACAATTGATACAATTGGATTACTCAATTTAATTAGTAGTACCCCAATTTAATTAGTAGTACCCCTAGAGTCCACTTCTTCCCCATACTACAAGTGAAAGGGAAAATGTAAAGACTACCATTAAAGCAGCCCAAGCGAGACTTACTATATCCATGTGAATTATGTCCCCTATCTCTATTAATATGAAAAAAAAAAACGATTCCATTATTGATCATTAATAATAGTGGAATCAATGGTGCAGAGTCAAAATGGGATTCTGACCCAATGCTATTGATAAACAAATTCAATGAATACACTCGTAATAAGTTCCTATCTAATTTCTGGTCGAATCGGGAAGTATTAATCACAAGCAAGATACACAGTTATCCCCCTGAAACTTTCAAGATAATCTTATTAATGGAACATGTAGGAATAGTAAGACCTATTCTTTCTTACCTTT